TTTTTAATATAAAAAATCGGGATTGTTTGATATCTCCTGGTGAAATGACTATTTTTTAAGGGGGGGTATTTTGACGTTTGGAGCTGCCCCCAAAAAAAAATTAATTAAATAACGGTGATTAAATTTGCATCCGTGATTTTTATAATGAGGTTTTGCATGAGGGGGGTGTTGGAGGGGGTGTTGGAGGGGTGATTATACGATTTCGGTAAATTAATTATTGTTATTATTGCCCTGATTGTGAGTTTTTTGCATTTTAAAAAAATGAGGTGCACGAAATTCGTTTTCAGCGGAAAATTTATAATAAAAAAATGATATAGAAACAGGATCAAGGTAAAAATATGTCTAACAAGCATGAAGGAGTATATCCGCGGGGGGGGAATATGCCAGGCCATGAATATAGCGCCACCCGGACTAGATAATCTACGCCCCGGTGAGGGGAACGGTAACGGGCAAGTGAGTGTCAGGTGAAAGCCGAGAGAAATAAGAGCTACCAGGGGTGGCACGAGCATACGTGATAAGAACATGAGGTGATATGTACCAGTATAAAGGGTGCGACCAAAGGCCTTTTGAAAAGCTAGTAGGGAGGGATGGTTCCGGGCCGTCGAAATGACCTTGAGAGTGTAACCAGTGGCCTGTTAAAAGGCATTGAAGGGAGGGACTACTATATATGGACGTGAAAAGCGGGACTGCTATGCCTTAAATGGAAGGATAGAGGATTTCACGGGCAGGACTAAATCATGGGACACCACTAGGAGCAGGATATTCATGATTACTAATAATACCTATCCCTGCAAGCATGGAACGTCTGAGAAATGAGGGGGCAATTTATATGATCGATACCACTTTTTTATACTAAATAATTATAGGATAATTCTGGTTTATTAGTCGTGAGGCAAATCATTAATGTATGATTATACATAGTGAAATAAAGACTATAATATAAGAGGTACATTATAGGCGAAAACCGGATTAAACCCGCGGGGGGGGGTAGGGGGGGGGGCCTGGAGAGCCGTTATTTTTAGGTCATTTATTCAAAGAGTAGTTTAAGTTAAAATGCTGGTTTTGGGGGCCAGAGATGGAAGTCTCTCTTTGATGCTCTAGGGTGGATCCAGCTTTGGTTTACAAGAACAACGCTTTAAGATTTAAGCTACTAGAGCAGGGGTTAGGTGTTTATGATCTTGTTTTCTGATCAACCCAGAAGCGGGTTTATGATGAAGAATATGAAGTATAGGATAGAGGTAGTTTGGCCAATAAGGATAAATGGGGGTTCTACTGGTTTGGTGGCTGCTCATGTAATTGTTATGAATGTAGCGATTAGTGTTCAAAATATTAACTGAGTGAGTGGGCGGAAGGACATGGATCGTACGTTGGATGTGTGTGTGAATGGTGATGAGAGTAAGATGGCAATTGATATGATTAGGGCTATTGTTCCTCCAAGTTTGTTGGGAATTGATCGTAGGATGCCGTAGGCAAATAGAAAATATCATTCTGGTTTGATGTGTTGTGGTGTTACTATGGGGTTGGCCTTGGAGAAGTTTTCTGGATCATTAAAAATATTGGGGGTAAATGATAAGATTAAGAATAACAGGGTGATAAACACGGTCAGTATGAGAGTGTCTTTGTAAGAGTGGTAGGGGTGAAATGGAATTTTGTCGATGTCTGAGTTAGTCCCTAGTGGGTTGCTGGAGCCTTCGTTGTGAAGGAGTATAATGTGGATGGATGATAGTGAGACAATAGCGAAAGGGAGGATGAAGTGTAGCGCAAAGAATCGTGTGAGGGTTGGGTCGTTGATGGAGAAGCCGCCTCAGAGTCAGGTTGTTAGTGAGGATCCCAGGTATGGGATGGCTGTAAGTAGGTTTGTAATGACTGTTGCGGCTCAGAATGATATTTGTCCTCATGGTAAGACGTATCCGAAGAAGGCTGTTGCTATAAGGGTGGCGAGTAGGGCTACTCCTGATAGTCAGACCCCCTTATTTAGATAAGAGCCGTAGTAGAGTCCGCGTGCGATGTGGATGTAGATGCAGATAAAAAATATAGATGCGCCGGTTGCATGGGTATTTTGTATGATTCATCCGTATGGGACGTCTCGTGTAATATGAATGATGGATGAGAATGCTAGGTTGATGTTGGCTGTATAGTGGATTGCTAAGAAGAAGCCGGTTAGAATTTGTAGTGCTGAGCAGGTTAGTAGTATTGAACCAAAGTTTCATCAAGTGGAAATATTTAGTCCTACAGGTAGGAGGTTGAATAGTAGGAGGGTGTGTTGGTTGGGCATTTTTGTAGTTGATTAACAACGGTGGTTTTTCGTGCCACAGGTCTCTGATGAGCAAAAATTATGATTATAATAAATTATTTATTTGGTGTGGTTTTAATTCTTGTGATTTTTGGGGTCTTAGCTTTAGGTGTGACTGTGGTGCCATATCAGGGTGTAGTAGCTCTTATGGGGGTCTCATTTATTTGTTGTGTTTTTATGGTTATGCTTGGTCGTACGTTTGCGGCTTTGATTATGTATATTGTGTATCTTGGTGGTTTGATTGTGGTTTTTAGTTATTGTGTTAGTGTTGAGAAGGATGAGGTGGATGTTTATGGGGTTGTTGGGTTTAAGTATTTTATTATTTTTTTGTCTGTTTTAGTTGTTGGTTTTTTATGATGGGTATTGGTGGGAGAGGTGGGGGGTTTATTAGTATATATTAATTGAGAGGATTTGGTGTGTTTAGAGGTAAATGGGAGTAGTGTTTTTTACTTTGATGGGGGTGTTGGTTTGATAGTGTGTTCTTGGGGTTTATTGGTGGTGTTGTTTTCTATTTTAGTTATTCTTAGCTGATCTCGGTTGGGCGGGTTTCGTCCTTTTAGGAGAGGATTAGTAGGGAGATTAGGGTGGTTAGAGTGAATGTGGTTATATAGTTTTTAATTATGTTTTTTTGTTGCGTGGATAGGTGGATTAGGGGTATAATGGTGTTTGATAGTCCTTTAGGCCCTCAGTTTTCTAATGTTCACAGGTCGATTAGTTCTGTTGAAATTTGTTGGCTTGTTTTTATTAGGTACATCGTCATAGTTCGATGTGGAATATTGAAGAAGGCTAGTTGGTTAAAGAATAGGTTTATAGTATTTGATTTTTGTGGTTTTAATAGGTTGTTTATGTGGTGTGAGTCTTTTGATAGTATGATTCCTAGGAGGGTGGCGATTAGTGCAGCAAGTTTGGTTATTTTGGGTATGGTAGTGGTTGTTGTGATTTGTAAGGTTGAGATTTTTGTTATGGTGCCTATCAGGATAGATGCTATTGTTAGGCGTATGAGTGGGTTAATGGTGTTTTTTTCTTCATTGTGTATGCTGTGGTATGTGCGTGGGTGTCCTGTTAGTGTTGATAGGATGATTCGTGTGCTATAGTGGGCAGAGAGGATGGTGGCGATTAGTGTTATTATTAGGGTTCATGAGTTGGTGTAGGAGTTTGTTATTGTTTCGATGATAGTATCTTTTGAATAAAACCCAGATAAAAAAGGTGTGCCTATGAGTGATAGGCTTGCAATAATTAGGAATGAGGAGGTTATGGGTGAAGTTTTAAGCAGTCCCCCTATTTTTCGTACGTCTTGTTCATTATTTAGGTTGTGGATGAAGGAGCCGGAGCATAGAAATAACAGGGCTTTAAAGAATGAGTGGATAATTATATGTAAGAGGGCTAGGTTGGGCTGATTTAGGCCGATTATAGTTATTATCAAGCCCAGCTGACTTGTGGTTGATAATGCGATGATTTTTTTGATATCAAAAAAAGTTGTTGCTGCAGCTGCTGCAAATATAGTTGTTGTTGCTCCGATGATGAGGGAGGTTGTTATTGCGGTTTTGTTGTTGTATAAAATTGGGTGGAGTCGAATTAGTAAAAATACTCCGGCTACGACTATTGTGCTGGAGTGGAGTAGGGCTGATACAGGTGTTGGGCCTTCTATGGCTGATGGGAGTCATGGGTGAAGTCCGAATTGTGCTGATTTTCCAGCGGCTGCAGCTAGAAGGCCTGCTGTGGGAATTATATTTGTTGTTTCGTGTTGTATGAGCAGTTCTTGTAAGTTTATGGATGATGTAGATATTAGTCATAGGGTGGTTATAATGAGGCCTACATCTCCCATACGATTATAAATAATGGCTTGTAGGGCTGCTGTGTTAGCATCTTGGCGTCCCGATCATCAGCCGATTAGAAGGAATGATATAATGCCCACTCCCTCCCATCCGATGAATAGTTGGTATATGTTGTTTGCTGTGATGATGATTAGTATGGCAACTAGGAAGGTTAGGAGGTATTTAGTGAATTTGTTGTTATGTGGGTCGGTGTGTATGTATCATGAGGAGAATTCTGTGATTGATCATGTGATGAATAGGGCGATTGGTAGGAATAGAAGAGATGGTGTGTCTAATGTGATTGAAATATTAATATTTTCTGTTGTTGTGATAATTAAGGGTGAGAGTGTCATTGTGAGTTCTTTGTTGTTGCTTAATAGGGGGCTGATTGGAATTAGACTAATCATAAATAGAAGCATAAGGCTGTTTTTAGTGTTGTGTGTTGATATGTGCATAATAGATAGAAGTAATGATAAGACGATGGTAAGTGTGATTGTAGGGGTGATTAGGTTCATATTCTACCACTTGGATTTGCACCAAGGGTTTTGGTGCCTAAGACCAGTGGAATACTATTATCCTTTGGTAGAGGGTGCTGGGGGTTAATCCCAGATTAAAGAGTTAGCAGGTCTTATGGCGCCCTCGTAGGTGTGTGAGGGTAAGTTCCTATTGTCAGGGTCACGGCTTGATATTTTTTTTAAATTACACACACCTATATTACCAATTCTGGTTTTAGTGAGATTAGTATTAAGGGGATGATGTGTAGTGTTATAAGGAGGTGTTCTCGTGAGTGTGTTGGTGTTGTGTATGAGTTTAGTATGGGTGTGCCTGTTTGTGTTGATAGGAACATGTGTAGTGAATATGAGGCTGTGATTAGCATGGATAGTCCAAAGATGATGATTGTAGTTGGGCATCAGTTGAATAGGGATGATGCAATTAATAGTTCTCCTGTGAAGTTTATGGTGGGAGGGGTTGCGATGTTTATTAGGTTGCTCAGTAGTCACCAGGTTGTGAGTATTGGTAGGATGTTGTGGAATCCTCGTGTAAGGATTATAATTCGGGTTTTTGTTCGTTCATAGGTGGAGTTAGCTAGGCAGAATAGTGCTGATGAGGTGAAGCCGTGGGCAATTATTAGGGCCATAGCTCCTGATAGGCTTCATTGTGTTTGGATTATGATTGCGGCAATAACTAGTCCCATGTGGCTGATGGATGAGTATGCGATTAAAGATTTTAGATCTGTTTGTTGTAGGCAGGTAAGGTTGGCCAAGGTTGCCCCCCACAGGGCAAGAACGATGAATGGTAGGAATATGTCTGTTTTTGCTGTGGGGAGGGTTTGTATTATTCGGATGATTCCGTAGCCGCCAAGTTTAAGTAAGATAGCGGCTAGTACCATTGAGCCCGCGATTGGGGCTTCTACGTGGGCTTTTGGGAGTCAGAGGTGAAGGCCGTAAATTGGTATTTTAGCTATAAAGGCTGCTAGGCAGGCTAATCATAGTATAAGTTCTGTTAGTTGATTGGTTGGTTGGGTTAAGTGTATAAATAGTGTTGGGGTGTTTGATATGTTGTTGAGGTATAGGATTATTATTAGTAGTGGTATTGAAGTTGTTAGGGTGTATAGTATAAAGTATGTGCCGGCGGTAAGTCGTTCTGCTTGTTGGCCTCATCGTGTGATGATAATTAGGGTTGGGATCAGTGTGGCTTCAAATATAATATATATAAGAGTTAGGTTGTAGGCTGTAAATGTCATGGAGATAAAGAGTTGAAGGAGGGTTAATATTATTAGGAATGTTCGTTGTCGTTGGATTGGTTCTTTGGCTATTGCATGTTGGCTGGCTAAGATTGTTATAGGTATAAGTCAAAAGGATAGTACAAATAGTGGTGCTGAGATAAAATCTAGGTAGAGGTGTGTGTTTGAAGATGGTTCTAAAAGTTTTAGGCTTAGTAGGGAGAGTAGAAACGCGTAGGCAGTTGAGGCAGAATAGAGTATTTTTGGTTTGAGCGTTAAAATAGTTGGAATGAGTATGGCGGTTGTATAAATAATTTTGAGCATTATAAGAGACTTAGGTTTTTTAAGAAATCACTTCCGTGGGTTCGTGTGGTTGCAACTACGAGGCTTAGTCCAATGGCTGCCCCGCATACGGAGATAGTGAGAAGAATGGTCGGCATGGGAATTTGTGATAGGGTTTTAGAGGTTGAGGTAAAAAGTACTAATATGGTGAATATAATAAGTATTATTGATTCTACGCATATTAGTGCTAGTATTAGATGTTTGTGTTGTGTAGAAAGGCTTATAATGGTAATTATAAATGATGTGTATAATGCGGTTTTGGTTAGTTCCATTATTGGGGCTTAAAATTTTTAAGTTCTCTCGAGTCGAAATCGAGTGTCTGTTAGACCACCCCAACACTCTGCTCATTCTAGTCCCCCCTGGAGTCATTCGTATAGTAAGCCTAGTGTGAGGATTGTTAGTAGAGTTGTAGCTAGTATGGTAGTGATGCTTGGCGGGTTTGTGTTGATGCTTCATGGGATTGGAAGTAGTAGAATAATTTCCAGGTCGAATAGAATGAATAGAATGGCGACTAGGAAGAATTGGATCGAGATTGGTGTTCGGGCACTTCCTAATGGGTCGAAGCCGCATTCGTATGGTGAAAGTTTGTTAATATCCGGCTTAGAGGTTATATGGGTGTTGATTGTATATAGAAGTGTTGCTGTTAGTGCGGCTAAGATAATGAGGGTGATGAGGTTAATTATTTCTTCCCTCGGTGGGCCCTAATGCTTGGAAGGCATTTATACTACTATACTAAAGAAATAGGAACCTCATCAGTATACTGAGATGTATAGGAATAGTCATACGATATCAACGAAGTGTCAGTATCAGATTGCTGCTTCGTATCCGAAGTGGTGTGTTGTTGTAAAGTGGTGTATGATTAAACGTAAAATGCATACTGTAAGGAAGGAGGTGCCGATTATTACGTGAAGTCCATGAAATCCTGTAGCAACGAAGAATAATGAGCCATATACGCTATCTGAGATTGTGAATGGGGTTTCTAAGTATTCTGATATTTGTAGGGCTGTGAAGTAGACTCCCAGTATAATTGTGGCTATTAAGGCATAAGTTGCTTCTTTTTTATTTCCTTTTATTATTGTATGATGTGATCATGTAATTGTTGCTCCTGATGAAAGTAGTACTGTTGTGTTGAGAAGTGGAACTTCTATTGGATCTAGTGGGGTGATTCCGGTTGGAGGTCACTCTGCTCCTAGTTCTGGGGTTGGAACCAGGCTTACGTGATATAATGCTCAGAAAAAGCCCAGAAAGAAGAATACTTCTGATGTAATGAATAGTATTATCCCGTAGCGCATGTTTTTTTGTACACCTTTTGTGTGGTGTCCTTGGTAAGTGCTTTCTCGGATTACGTCTCGTCACCACTGGATTATTGTTAGTGTGATTGTTAGTAATCCTAGTTTTAATACGGTGGTGGTGTTTGTGTGGAATCAGATGGCTAGCCCTGAGGCTAAAAGCATGGAGCCCATGGCCCCTGTTAGGGGCCATGGGCTGGGATCGACTAGATGATATTGGTGGAGTTGGTGGGTCATTATGTGTTTTCTTGTAGGTAAAGGATAATTAGGAGTACAAACACATATGCTTGAATACAGGCTACTGCCAGTTCTAGAAGGGTGAGCAAGAATAGTAGGATTGATGTTAAAGTGCTTAGAGCAATGCTGGTGTTAATAAAGTTAATGGCTGCTGAGCTGATTATAGTTATAAGAAGGTGGCCTGCTGTAATGTTAGCTGTAAGTCGGACTCCTAGGGCTAGTGGTCGTATAAGTAGGCTGATGGTTTCGATTATAATTATAAATGGGATTAGTGGGGTTGGTGACCCTTCTGGTAGTATGTGGGCTAGTGTGTTTGTTGGTTTTTTGGTTATTCCGGTGATTACCGTGGCTAGTCATAGTGGAAGGGCTAAGGCTATATTCATGGCCAGTTGTGAGGTTGGTGTGAAGGTATATGGAAGAAGGCCTAGTATGTTTGAGAGTAGGATTATAATTATTAGACTAAGTAAGATTCGGCATCATTTTTGTCCTTCTATGGTTAGTTGGTTGGTTATGTTTAATAGGATGGTTTTTAGGAAGAGTGTGATAGCGATAGTTGTGCGATTTCCTAGAAGTTTTGATTTGTTGTGGATTAGTAGGACGGGGATTAATATAGATAGTGGTGCAGTGGGAATTGTAAGGAATTCTGGGCTTGAGAACTGTTCAAACATGTTTATATTCATGGTAGTGTGAGTGAAGGTTTATTTGGTTTTATTTGTTGTTGTTTTTTTGGACTTGATATAATTATGAAAGTTTTTACCTTTTGTATGATAAGATAGAGAATAAATCAAGTTCAAAGGTAAGTAAAGAAAATATACACTGTGTCGAGTTGTGGCATACCACCAAGGAAAGTGTATTTCTTCTTCAGCTTAAAAGGCTGATGCTGTAAAAGCTTCTCAGTGATTGGTCTTTGATTAATCACTGTTCGAAGTGGTATAAAGGAATGGCTTCTATTGCGATAGGTATGAAACTGTGGTTTGCCCCACAAATTTCTGAGCATTGGCCGAAGAACACTCCAACTCGTGATGTGGTTAAGGGGATTTGGTTAAGGCGTCCCGGGACAGCATCTACTTTTACCCCCAGGGAGGGAATTGCTCAGGAATGTAGTACGTCTTCTGCAGTGACTACGATTCGGGCTTGTAGTCCTGCTGGTATAACCATGCGATGGTCTACTTCAAGTAGGCGTGGTGAGCCGTTTTGAAGGTCTTTTGTCTGAATTATATAAGAGTCAAAAGATATTTGAATGTTATCTGAATATTCGTAGTTTCAGTATCATTGGTGTCCGGTTGCTTTGATGGTTAAATATGGGTCAAACACCTCTTCTATTAGATACAGGGATCGGACAGATGGGAGGGCTGTTAGGATTAGAATTATGATTGGGGCAGCTGTTCAGGCTGCCTCGAGCTGTTCTACTTCTTCTGTGGGGTCGTTGTGGGTAAAGGTTGTTATAGTTGCGGTTAGGGCAAATATTATGATTACTAGAGATATTAAACAGGTTAGAAGTAGGACATGATCGTGTAGGAAAACTACTTCTTCTATGGTAGGTCCTGTAGCTTCTTGTAATGACAGTTGGGCTGCGTAGGGCATTGAGTACCACAGGGTCTGTAATTTGGCTGTGACAGGGCCATGTAATAATATTTACTAGGTTCTCGGGAATAAAGCATAAGTATGCGGTTAACTTGAAATTAACAGATGGCAGCTAAATTCTGTCTTTTCTCGGGTCATGGTCATTCTATGTAGGAAATAAGGTCTCGAATTGGTGCGTATGAGTTATTGAGTATAAATGTTGGTTCTGTGTGGGTGTGATGTGGTGGGGGTGTGCCATAGAATCATTCTACATGTGTTTTTTTTCCTAGTGGTATTTTAAGTTCTCGTTTGCATGTTAGTGCTTCTCATACGATAAATAGGGATATGAGAACGGCGATAAGGGAGATGGTGGATCCAATTGATGAGATTGTATTCCAGATAGTGAAGGCATCTGGGAAGTCAGAGTAACGTCGTGGTATGCCGGATAGGCCTAGGAAGTGTTGTGGGAAAAATGTTAAATTTACTCCGGTAAATATCACTCAGAATTGGGTTTTTGTTATGGTTTGGTTTAGAGTATATCCCGAGAACAGCGGGAATCAATGGGTTAGTCCTCCTATGATGGCAAACACTGCTCCTATGGAGAGGACATAGTGGAAGTGTGCTACGACATAGTAGGTGTCATGTAGGACAATGTCTAGTGATGAGTTTGCTAGAATAATTCCCGTTATTCCCCCGACAGTGAATAGAAAGATAAAGCCCAGTGCTCAGTAGATTGGGGTTTCTCATTTAATTTGGCCACCGGTCAGGGTGGCTAATCATCCGAACACTTTAATTCCTGTTGGAATTGCGATGATTATCGTTGCTGCAGTGAAGTAGGCTCGACTGTCGATGTCTAATCCGACTGTAAATATGTGGTGGGCTCATACTACAAACCCCAGGACTGCAATGGATATTATTGCTCAGATTATGCTTGTATAACCAAATGTGTTTTTTTTCCCTGTGTAAAAGGTAATAATACTTGAGATAATTCCAAACCCGGGGAGAATTAAGATGTATACTTCTGGGTGACCGAAAAATCAAAATAAGTGTTGGAACAGTACTGGGTCTCCGCCTCCGCAAGGATCAAAGAAGGAGGTGTTTAGGTTTCGATCCGTGAGTAGTATTGTGATTGCTGCTGCTAGCACTGGTAGTGCTAATAGAAGTATAATAGCAGTAATTAGTACGGATCAGACAAATAAGGGGATATTAAATATTGGTATGGATTTTGGTTTTATGTTGATGCACGTTGTAATGAAGTTAATTGCTCCCAGGATGGAAGATGCGCCCGCTAGGTGTAGAGAAAAAATTGCTAGGTCTACTGATGGGCCTGAGTGTACTAGGTTCCCCGATAAGGGTGGATACACTGTTCAGCCTGTGCCGGCCCCGGCTTCTACATATGAAGATGATAGTAGGAGGAGTAGGGCTGGGGGTAGGAGTCAGAAGCTTATGTTATTTATCCGCGGAAAGGCTATGTCTGGGGCTCCGATTATGAGTGGGATTAATCAGTTACCGAATCCGCCAATCATAATTGGTATGACCATGAAGAAAATTATGATAAATGCGTGGGCTGTAACTAAAACGTTAAAAATTTGGTCACTTCCGAATAGGGAGCCGGGTTGGGTTAGTTCTATTCGTATAAGAATGCTTAGGCAGGCTCCGATTAGGCCTGATCAAGCCCCAAATAGGAGGTATAGGGTTCCGATATCTTTGTGGTTTGTTGAGAAGAGTCAACGGGTAATGAACACAGGTAGTATGGCTGATTAAGCGGTAATCTGTAAAATTATATATAGGGCAATAACCCTTACTGCCAAGCTCCGAGGTGTGATCATGTCAGACTGCAAATCTGAAGTTGGCAGCTGCCCGGGGCTTCTCCGTTTTTTCCTAGGCTAACAAAAACGGAGAAGCTAGATTAAAGTCCGCCGGTTTGGACAGCTATCTGTTAATTAGTGTTTGTGGGATCAAGGCCCGCTAGTCTAGAGAGCTTTAGTTTAATTAAAATATCTGTATTGCAGTCAGGAGATGTAGTTTATCTGCAAGCTCTGGGCAGAAACTAAAGTGGTCTTTTTTGGGGGCTTTGAAGGTCCCTAGTTTAAATATAACTTAAGTTCCTATATGTTTGGTGATATGGGTAGAAGGAGTGCGGTTATTATGGTTAATGTGGATGTTATTAGCGGGTGTTTTTTGGTGGGTGTTCGTCATTTTAGTGATATTAGTGTGGTGTGTGGTGGGAGGGTTATTGATGATATGTATACTAGTCGTATGTATACGTAGAGGCTGAGTAGGGAGGTTATAGCTATTATTGTGGCTTCAACGGTTATGTTAAGATGGGTTATTTTGTTTAGGATTAGTCACTTGGGTATAAAGCCTGTGAGGGGTGGTAATCCTCCTAAGGATAGGAGGGTGGTTGATAGAATTAGTATTGTGTGTGGTGATGTGGTTCATATAGTTCCTATGTCTTTGATTGTTGTTATTTTGGTGATGTTGATAGTTAGGAATGCGGGTATTGTGGATGTGGTGTAGATGATAAAGGTGATGGCGGAGATGTTTGGTGCTAGGGTAAGTGTGGCCATAATTCACCCTGTGTGGGTGATTGATGAGAAGGCTATTAGTTTTCGTAGTTGAGTTTGGTTTAGTCCTCCGAGGCCCCCAATTACTACTGAGAGAATTGCTGAGGTGAGTGTGAGTGTGATGTTGGTTTTATTGTGGGTGACTAGAAGGATTGTTAGTGGAGCAATTTTTTGTCAGGTGAGAATAGTTAACGTTGTTAGTGTTGTTGTGCCTTGTGATACTTCTGGGAGTCAGAAGTGGAATGGTGCTGCTGCTATTTTTATTATTAGGGCTAGTGTGATGATTATTGTTGCTGTTGGTTCTGATGTTAGGTGTGTTTCTCAGTTGGAAGTGTTTAAGGCGTTTATTGTTGCTGCGAATAGTAGGGCGGCGGAGGCTATGGTTTGGGTTAGGAAGTATTTTGTTGCCGCTTCTGTTGCCCGTGGGTGATTTGGTTTAGAGATTATTGGGGTTATGGATAGGGTGTTGATTTCTAGGCAGGCTCATGTTATTAGTCAGTGGGTTGTGGATGTGATTATTGATGTGCTTAGAATGATGCTTGAAGTGATTATTAGTCATGATAGTGGGTTGATTAGTAGGGGCCGTTTGGCATTTTCGGGGTATGGGCCCGATAGCTTGTTTAGCTGACCCTACTGTAGAAAGTAGTATAGAGGTAGTATTAAAAGTTTTGGGCTTTTAGGTTTAAGTTCGAGTCTTGACTTTCTAGGGTATTAAGGAGATGATTTGAACATCTGTTTAGAGGTTTTAAGCCTTTTGCATGGCCTGGCTTTGCTACCTTAATTTAATATAAAAAATCGGGATTGTTTGATATCTCCTGGTGAAATGACTATTTTTTAAGGGGGGGTATTTTGACGTTTGGAGCTGCCCCCAAAAAAAAATTAATTAAATAACGGTGATTAAATTTGCATCCGTGATTTTTATAATGAGGTTTTGCATGAGGGGGGTGTTGGAGGGGGTGTTGGAGGGGTGATTATACGATTTCGGTAAATTAATTATTGTTATTATTGCCCTGATTGTGAGTTTTTTGCATTTTAAAAAAATGAGGTGCACGAAATTCGTTTTCAGCGGAAAATTTATAATAAAAAAATGATATAGAAACAGGATCAAGGTAAAAATATGTCTAACAAGCATGAAGGAGTATATCCGCGGGGGGGGAATATGCCAGGCCATGAATATAGCGCCACCCGGACTAGATAATCTACGCCCCGGTGAGGGGAACGGTAACGGGCAAGTGAGTGTCAGGTGAAAGCCGAGAGAAATAAGAGCTACCAGGGGTGGCACGAGCATACGTGATAAGAACATGAGGTGATATGTACCAGTATAAAGGGTGCGACCAAAGGCCTTTTGAAAAGCTAGTAGGGAGGGATGGTTCCGGGCCGTCGAAATGACCTTGAGAGTGTAACCAGTGGCCTGTTAAAAGGCATTGAAGGGAGGGACTACTATATATGGACGTGAAAAGCGGGACTGCTATGCCTTAAATGGAAGGATAGAGGATTTCACGGGCAGGACTAAATCATGGGACACCACTAGGAGCAGGATATTCATGATTACTAATAATACCTATCCCTGCAAGCATGGAACGTCTGAGAAATGAGGGGGCAATTTATATGATCGATACCACTTTTTTATACTAAATAATTATAGGATAATTCTGGTTTATTAGTCGTGAGGCAAATCATTAATGTATGATTATACATAGTGAAATAAAGACTATAATATAAGAGGTACATTATAGGCGAAAACCGGATTAAACCCGCGGGGGGGGGTAGGGGGGGGGGCCTGGAGAGCCGTTATTTTTCTATGTTTGGGAAGTGGGAATATTAAGTTCCGTGTCTACTCTATCAAGGTAGTCCCTGCTCGGGCACGCTTCCATTGGGGGGGAACCCCACATAGTGCTGTGGATGTGGATAGGTTAAATAGGCATATGGCTAGGGTTAAGGGGAGGTATTGTTTTCATAAGAGGTGTATTAGTTGATCGTACCGGAATCGTGGATATGAAGCTCGGATTCAGAGAAATATAATGGTTAGGACTATTGTTTTTGTTATTAGATTTATTGTAAATAGTTGGGGGTTTATTGTGCCCGGGTTAATGAATATTATAGTAGATAGGGTGTTTATTAGGAGGATATTAGTGTATTCTGCTAAGAATAGTAGGGCGAATGGTCCGGCTGAGAATTCTACGTTAAATCCGGAGACTAGTTCTGATTCTCCTTCGGTTAGGTCAAATGGAGATCGGTTGGTTTCTGCTAGGGTTGATGTGAATCATATTATAGCTAGTGGTCATGACGGAAGGAGTAATCATAGGTTTTCTTGTGCTTCTGTGAATGTGAGTAGAGAGTAGCCACCAGAGATGGTGGCTATTGAGATGATGATAAGTCCCAGTGTGACTTCGTATGAGATAATTTGAGCTACGGCTCGTATGGCTCCTATGAGGGGGTATTTTGAGTTAGATGACCATCCTGATCACAGGATGGTGTAGGTAAATATACCGGACATGGCTATAATGAACAGGAGGGCTAGGTTTATGTTTGTGAGGGGTGTTGGTATGGGGATTGGGGCTCAGGAGGTTAAGGCCAGTGTTAAGGCTATGATGGGGGATAGTGTAAATAGGATTGGGGATGATATGGTTGGTTTTGTGGTTTCTTTTGTAATGAGCTTTAAGCCGTCTGCAATTGGTTGTAGTATTCCTGTTGGTCCTACGATATTAGGGCCTTTGCGGTGTTGTATGTATCCTATGAGTTTTCGTTCTAGGAGTGTTAGGAATGCAACAGCAATTAGGATGGATAGGATGTATAGAAGGGTGTTGGTGATGTTTAATAGGATTATAGTGATTATTAAGGGTTGTCCTTAATTAACCTTTTCTTGGTTGATGTGGGTTTAATGTATTGATTTTTATTGATGTTAGAGCGTGCTTGTAGTATTGGCTCTGCTATGCCGGTCCTTTCGTACTGGGCGGAGCGTATCATAGATAGAAACCGACCTGGATTGCTCCGGTCTGAACTCAGATCGCGTAGGACTTTAATCGTTGAACAAACGAACCCTTAATAGCGGCTGCACCATTAGGATGTCCTGATCCAACATCGAGGTCGTAAACCTTCTTTTTGATATGGGCTCTTGAAGAAGATGGCGCTGTTATCCCTGGAGTAACTTGGTTCAATTATCAGCTTTGCTGGGTCTATGTGAGGCTTGTGGGCCTATGTGTGATTTATGGTCATATGTTTGGAAGTTCTTTTTTTTTCCAAGGTCGCCCCAACCGAAAGTAGGTATTATTTGGTTTAATAGTTTAATTAAAGCTTCACAGGGTCTTCTGGTCTTATGTGGATATCCCAGCTTTTTTATTGGGAGATCAGTTTAATTGATTTATTATAAGAGACAGACAGACCCTCATTTTGCCTTTCATACGGGTCTACAATTAATAGACAAGTGATTACGCTACCTTTGCACGGTTAGGGTACCGCGGCCGTTTAATTGTTCACTGGGCAGGCGTTGCCTTTAATATTTGTTTGGCTAAAGGTTATGTTTTTGTTAAACAGTTGGGGTCTTTGGTTGCCGAGTTCCTTTTATAATGTTTTATCTTTCTTTTTAACGCGCCTGTGTTGGTGTCACAGTTTGTGTGAGGGTGTGTATTGGTTAGTTAGTTGCCTGTTGGGGTCTGTTAATGGCTAGTGGGTTATCCGTTTCTAGTGGAGGGGTGCGTCGGTAGAGATGGTGTCTTATTATTAGTTTTAGCATAATAGTTCCCATATTGATGGGTTTACCTTTAGTTTGTTCGGAGTTTTTTGTTGGTGTTTGAATTTTTTTGTTAATTCTTTAACGATATTTTGTTAGATGGCTGCTTTAAAGCCTACTGGTTAAACGGGTGGTATCATTTCTCTCGAATGCAGGTTGAATCCTGTGTCGATAGGGCTGTACCCCTATTGACTGTCTTTAGTTAATAAGTGGTTATGGTTTGGTCTAAAGTAGAACTTAGATTCTTTTTTAGGTAGCCAGCTATCTCCAGATTCGGTAGGCGTTTCACCACTACTTTCAAGTCTTCCCACTCTTTTGCTACAGAGAAGGGTTAGCCCTTTGGGCTGCTCGGAAGTAGCTCATCTGGTTTCGGGGGTGTGGGCTGTGATTCTTCTTGTCCTTGATGGCTTGCTAAACCATGATACAAAAGGTACAAGGGTTAATCTTTGCTGTTTATTGCTTGATAGTTTTCCCTTGCGGTACTTATTGTGGGATATTTTACTGTTCGATCGCATCTACTTAGTTAGTCAAATGATTTGTTTAGTTTATTTGTGGATATTTGTGTTTGATCATCGTTTACAGCTCAAAAAGATTAGTTATAATGTCGTTCGAGTGTAGGTCGAATGCTTTTTGTAAGCTACTTTTTGTTTCTAAGCGCACTTTCCAGTACGCTTACCATGTTACGACTTGCCCTGCTTTAGGGTAGATGAGGTTTTATTAATTTTTTATTGTTTGTTACAGGGATGACGGGCGGTGTGTACGCACTTCATTGCATTGATTTCAGTTAAGTATTGTGTCTTTAACATACTGCTAAATCCGCCTTCAGTTTCTACTTTCATAGTCTATTCGTGTTTTCTGTCTTAGAAAATGTAGCCCATCTTTTACCCACCCATTTGTTACACCTCGACCTGTCGTGTTAGTGGTGGGCTATTTAGTTCACTTTATTTCTTTCACAAGGTGAGCTGGCGACGGCGGTATATAGACTGATGGGCTAGAGTGGGTTGGGTTAATCGTGGGGTATCGGTTATTAGACAGGCTCCTCTAGGCTGTTGTGAAGTACCGTCAAGTCTTTTAAATTTTAAGTTTGCACTCGTAGTTATTTGGCGAACAATTGGTTATTTAATTGTTGTGTTATGGCTGGGCATAGTAAGGTATCTAATCTTAGTTTGTACCCCAGCTTTCACGAGTTGGAATAGTTTTGTTATTAAGGGGTGTGATTAGTGTGGCCTATGGCTTTTTACGGCCTGGGGGTCTTCGTCCTTAATAGTAGTACTTCTACCTAGTCGTGCTTTACGCCGTTTGTATTACCTTGGGTCTGTCGTGTAACCGCGGTCGCTGGCACGAGATTAACCGGCCCTAAAACCCCCTTGCTAGGTCAAGCTTTCGCTTATGGCCTAATATTAACTACTGCTGTTGACCCGTGGGGGTGTGGCTTGAATTTTGCTTGGCGTTGTGGGCGTGGTGCCTGATGCCTGCTCCGAGGCCGGGTGTGGTGGGCTGTTTCACCGTTGTGGTGAGGCTTGCATGTATAATCAGGGGGTGAAGATAATAGGAGATTTAAGACCAAGATCTTGTGTTAAATCAGGTTTATACCGTCTTAGCATTTTCAGTGCTATGCTTTAAGGTAAGCTATGACAAC